ACTCTACCGCTGAGTTAAAAGGGCCTCTTTGATTCAATTCCTGAATTAATTACTATGCAGATAAGATATATCTATACTCTGATACATATATATGATACATATATATTATATATAAGTACATGCAATAGACTCATACTCATAGTGGTTGCTAGTGGACTGAGAATTTTAATTTAACTAGTGAATGAATATAGGCTCAAAATAAATGGGTTTATTTATATTGCATAAATATCAATCAATGCAATGAATTGTTTCAAGGCCGGGCCTAATTACCCTTTTCGAGAACTTCTTGATCCCCTCTTTCCATATTTTATTTATCGTTTGTGTTTGTTAATTTCCTGGTTTAGTATGATAGGCATATCACATCTTATCTTAACAATGAATGAAAGTGGGAGAAATTTAATGAAGTTCAATCCTTTTTCTGGCAGACAACTCACTCCTAGAAATATATACCTTCATATTTTTTCTATTAAATATATTATATATTTATTATATATTTAATATTATCCTTATATTGACAATTTCAACAAACTGTTCATACTATGAGCATAGTATGATGGCGTTCGGGCAAGCATGCCCCCATCGTCTAGTGGTTCAGGACATCTCTCTTTCAAGGAGGCAGCGGGGATTCGACTTCCCCTGGGGGTAGGGTACTACGAAAGGAAGTTGATCATGGATTATCAATAGATTGAGAATTGATTTGTCCGGGGTCGATGCCCGAGCGGTTAATGGGGACGGACTGTAAATTCGTTGGCAATATGCCTACGCTGGTTCAAATCCAGCTCGGCCCAAGGATTCGCTGAGCCAAGATCACATTATATAATCCTATAGCTAGCTATAGAAAGAATAAGAAAAAACTTTCAGATATACTCCTCTTTTTTGTTCTCATAAATTCTGATCTTTTTAATAATCTAGATTCATATCACGATCTGTAAGTCTAAAGAAAAGAGCAAAGAACCTAAAAGACTCTTTTTGTTCATTGAACGATGGATTCTCAATCGTTTTGGCAATAACAAAAGGATTAAATTAATCCCTAACACCTTATTTTTATTTTTTGGGGATTGTAGTTCAACTGGTCAGAGCACCGCCCTGTCAAGGCGGAAGCTGCGGGTTCGAACCCCGTCAGTCCCGACATCTATGAAAGGGGCGATGAAAGAGGGATAAGGAGCATAATTTTGAGATCATTAAAAAAACGGAGCATAATTTAGAACTTAACCCTGTCCTTCTTTCCATTTCCCCTCGATTCTTTGTTTGTATTTGTAACCAATGAAAGCGGAAACGCAGTTAGATGATATTTCATTAGATGCTTGTACCCGGAAGGCTAGAGTTTTTTTTCGAAAAAGAATGAAAAAAAAGGGCATTTTTTATTTGATTAGAAAGATTCGGTATGGATAAAAGATCTTCTTATGTTATACAATTCTGGACGGTGAATCGATTTGCTAGCTCAGATATTGTTAGTCACGATATTGGGCCGAGTCAATATCATTATCATCGAGATGTAATTCATCCCATTGAATTTACAGGCGAAAGGTTTATCATCTCTATGGGATTAAATCCCGAGTTATTGTGAAGTAAAAAAAAAACGAAAGATGAAATTATGGAAGTAAATATTCTTGCATTTATTGCTACTGCACTGTTCATTCTAGTCCCTACTGCTTTTTTACTTATCATATATGTAAAAACAGTCAGTCAAAATAATTAAGTTGAATGAAACTTGACTTCGGAGTTCTTAGCAAGGATTCCCTTTTTTCTTTTTCGTCTTAAATGAAATGAGCGGACTAGAATCCGCAGTATTCTATGAGATCGGATAGTATGGTAGAAAGAAATATATGACTCTTTTCTTTCTACCATACTATTTTTTTTGAGTATTAGACAGTTAAAAAAGCGAACTCAATTTCGTAGTACCCTTAGAGTCCACTTCGTCCCCATACTACGAGTGAAAGGGAAAATGTAAAGACTACCATTAAAGCAGCCCAAGCTAGACTTACTATATCCATGTGACTTGTGTCCCCTATCTCTATGAATATGCAGGAATTATTCCATTATTGCTCACTAATAATAGTGGAATCAATGGTGCAGAGTCAAAAAAAAGGGGGGGTGTTCTGCACCAACACTGTTGATGAACTAATTCCCTAAACCCATTTATTCTTAATATGATTTCTAGTAGAATCGGGAAACATTAAGCCCAAGCAAAATAACAACAGGTAGTGACGTCCTTCCAAGTATCGAGGGGATGTTACTAATAGAACATGTAAGATAATAAAATATCCAGTGTTTCTTTTTTCGACCTTACTAAATAAAAGGCATAAAAATAGGGAATCAAGACGGATCGCTATCCATCACAATCACAGACCTCCATTCCCCATTTGATCTAATTCTTACCCTCTCCCGATTCTGTCTTTTAAACAATCGTAAACTAGTCTAGTCTTGACTAGGACTAAGGTTACTGAATAGAAAAGAAAAAAAGTGCCAATCGAATTCAAGGCCTAGTTAGTAGACACTC